ACCTAACCATTAATTGAGAAGCGATGGGAACGACGGAACCTATGAATACAGAAGATTCTATTGAAAAACGAATCCTAATAATTCATTGGGTGGGATGGCGGAACAAACCGGGGCCAATTCATTTATTCCGAGAAATTATGAGGTAACCCTACAACTGAAATAGATATTGAAAGAGTAAATATTCGCCCGCGAAGGTTTTTATTAGATTAGTCAATCTTGTTTGATCCAATAGGATAAAAGACAAAACAAAATAAGGATTCGTTATAAAAAAAAAGACATTATATATTTCTTTTTTATAAAGAAAAAAAAAATTATCTAGAAAAAGAAACTAAAATACATGTTGAAGTAGATATCCAATCCAAACAAGATATAGAAATTTCTAATAGATTAGATGAAATCTCAAAAAGGAATCAAAAATTCAGTATATTTTCAATATTTTCATTAAATTTGAATCCTTTAATTCGCGAGGAGCCGGATGAGAAGAAACTCTCATGTCCGGTTTTGTAGTAGAGATGGAATTGAAAAAGAAGCATCAACTATAACCCCAAAAGAACCAGATTTCGTAAACAACATAGAGGAAGAATGAAAGGGATATCTTATCGAGGCAATCGTATTTCTTTCGGTAAATATGCTCTTCAGGCACTTGAACCGGCTTGGATCACATCTAGACAAATAGAAGCAGGGCGACGAGCAATGACACGAAATGTGCGGCGTGGTGGAAAAATATGGGTCCGTATATTTCCAGACAAACCAGTTACAGTAAGACCTACAGAAACACGTATGGGGTCGGGTAAAGGATCTCCCGAATATTGGGTAGCTGTCGTTAAACCAGGTAGAATACTTTATGAAATGGGCGGGGTAGCAGAAAATATAGCCAGAAAGGCTATTTCAATAGCGGGCTCAAAAATGCCTATACGAACTCAATTCATTATTTCGGGATAGATAGGAACGTAAAACCAAAGAAAAAAAGTCTTGGGAATAAAAAAACAATTGCAGGTTTCTTTTTTTGGACAAACAATATTTCTTTTTTTTTCCTTCACTTTTTGCTTTGCATTGAAAGAACAGATTCAAAAATGATATGATTCAACCTCAAACCTATTTGAATGTAGCGGATAACAGCGGGGCTCGAAAATTAATGTGTATTCGAATCATCGGAGCTAGTAATCGACGATATGCTCATATTGGTGACATTATTGTTGCTGTGATTAAGGAAGCATTACCAAACACACCTCTAGAAAGATCAGAAGTGATCAGAGCTGTAATTGTACGTACTTGTAAAGAACTTAAACGTGACAACGGTATGATAATACGATATGATGACAATGCTGCAGTTGTTATTGATCAAGAAGGAAATCCAAAAGGAACTCGAGTTTTTGGGGCGATTCCCCGAGAATTGAGACAGTTAAGTTTCACTAAAATAGTTTCATTAGCGCCTGAGGTCTTATAAGACGATAGTTATATTATACATAGTATTTGTATGAAATTAGATTGTATCTCACGCATATACCTTTATTTAACATAATAATAAAATTTTGAAATACTATTTCAATTCAAAATTGAATAAGTGGAAATATTAAATAAATAAAAAAAATGAAATAAAAGCATGTTGATTATATCAAAAATAGGAGGAAAGAATAATTTAAGTTTATCATGGGTAGGGACACTATTGCTGACATAATAACTTCTATACGAAATGCCGACATGAATGGAAAAGGGACGGTTCGAATAGCATCTACTAACATCACCGAAAACATTGTTAAAATACTTTTACGAGAAGGTTTTATCGAAAACGTGAGAAAACATCAGGAAAACAACAAATATTTTTTGGTTTTAACCCTACGGCATAGAAGGAATAGGAAAGGACCATCTAGAACTATTTTAAATTTAAAACGGATTAGTAGACCTGGCCTGCGAATCTATTCTAACTCTCAACGAATTCCTAGAATTCTAGGCGGGATGGGGATTGTAATTCTTTCTACTTCTCGAGGTATAATGACAGACCGAGAGGCTCGACTACAAGGAATCGGCGGAGAAATTTTGTGTTATATATGGTAATCTTTATGATATCCGAATTGTATTCGGAATTTCCTATTTTTCAACGAAAAGGGGCGGAGTAGTTGATATCAATCTTCTTGCATTAGTTGATACTTGTAAGAGTTTTACCTAGAATGCTAAAATGAAAGAACAAAAAAAAATTATTCATGAAGCTTAAATTACTGAATCACTTCCTAATGGTATGCTCCGGTTTACTTTAGATAATGAAGATCTAATTCTAGGTTATGTTTCAGGAAGTATCCCATGGAGTTTTAGTTTGATATGTATAATAGCAGTCAAAATTGAAGTAAGTCTTTATGTTATGCTTCAACCAGAAAACGTCTAATTTATAGACCCCCGCAACAAGGATTCGAAAGATTAGGTGGTTTTTTCAACTTCAACATACCCTTCATCGAGCTAGAATTCGAGATTTCAAATTTCAAGAAACTTATTTTCTTCCAATCCA